ATTTACCCAAAGTCTATGATCCTTTCTTAAATGGAGCCTATCGCGGACGAATCAAAAAATTGTTTTCACTCTCAACTATAAATGAAAATGAAATTTATATAAAAAATTATATAGAAAAGTTTTGGATAAATAAGATTCATGGTCTCCTTCTTATTATTAACCGCTTCGAATTTGAACATAAACTAAACCCATTTCATACAAAATCATTATCAAACGAAATTTATTATTTGTTTAACTTAATCAATGAATTTACTGTAAAGTCAGCATCAAGTTTAAATTTTAAAAAAATGCTTTTAGCTCCGGAACACGAACAAGTAAGAATTGATTCAGAACATAGAATCAAAATTTTAAAATTTTTATCCAATGCAGTTAGAATTATTCCCAACAATAAAACAATAAAAAAAAAAACGCTAAAAATTCATATATCGAGCACGCTGCGTGGCATCAAAATATGCTTGATAGAGACACTTACTCTAGAGACACTTACTCTAAAGACACTTACTCTATTACATTCTTATACTTTTTCAAATTCTGGAATATAACTTGTAAAATAAATGTCGTTTTGAGAGGAAAATCGAATCCTCGAATATAAAAAATAAAGAGATATTTATTTTATTCCAAAAATTTTTGTTTTATTGTTGTAAATAGTTATAACTGATCAGATTTACCATACTTAGTTTACGGTTTACGTATTTTATTTTTTCCTTTTTTTTCTGATTACCTTTTGGTTATGATTGGATTGAGCATAACCAAAAGGTAATCAGAAAAAAAAGGAAAAAATAAAATACGTAAACTCCAAGGTAAAATGAAATTCGACCATTGCCGGCACTGCCAGCATATTTGATACCTTCGGCTAGGAAAAAACTCGCAATACCTAGTCCGTTCGTAATTGCATCAATTACTCTTCTATCAAAAAAACGACTTAGTTGAGCTAATCTTCTTATACCATTTTTTAAGGAAATATCATAAAAAAGATCTATGTAACCACGATGATATGACCAATTAAATAGAATATTTATTATTTTACTCTCCAAATAAAATGCAAGTTTTGGAGCATAAAATAATATAGAAATTCTTTTAACAAAAAAATTAAAATTTTGTAAAGAGCAATAAATAGGCTTATAGAAAAAAAATGCTAGAATTATTCCGAAACAAGCTATACTGATTGAAAAAACCGCATTTGTAAAAAATTCATACCAATCCACAGAATGGGTTCGGTTTTGATGTAAAAGATTTATGGACGGAGTTAACAATTTAGATAATATACCTAAATCCACGCCTTCCTGATTGAAGAAAGGAATTCCTACAGCGCCAACAAATAACGTAAATAAAACTAATACAAGTATCGGAAATAAGAGAGTATTGTCCGACTCATGAGGATATGAGAAAGTTTTCTTAGTATTACTCAAATGAGTAATACTAAGAAAAGTAAAAGGCTGTACCATGTTTCTTCCATTTTCATTACTATCAATTTGGTATGTGTTTAAAAAAGAAACTCTTTCATTGTTTTTCATCATTAATAAATCAAATAAAGGAAAGTTTGTTTTCATATTCATAACTTTTTGTCCTTCTTTATCTTTACCCCATAGAGACATAGAATAGAACGAGCTGTTTTTTTTGCCACTGTAATTTTGAAAATAAATGTTTAAATGTCCTTCAAAAGTAAGTAAATATATACGAAACATATAAAAGGCAGTTAATCCTGCCGTAGAACAAGCAATTATTGCAAAAATTGGTGAATACAACCAACTATCATTAAGAATTTCATCTTTGGACCAAAAACAAGCAAGAGGTGGAATACCACAAAGAGAAAGTGTACCTAATAAAAAAGAAGTTTTTGTAATTGGTACATGTTTTCTTAAACCGCCCATAATAACAATATTCTGACTTTTTTCTGGAGAATATCCAACAATAGTTTCCATCGAATGAATAATCGATCCAGATCCTAAGAACAACAATGCTTTCGAATAAGCGTGAGTAATCAAATGAAATAAAGCAGCTTGATAGGAACCCATACCTAAAGCTAACATCATATAACCCAATTGAGACATTGTAGAATAAGCTAAACCTCTTTTAATATCTTTTTGAGCAAGAGCTAAAGTAGCTCCTAAAAATAATGTTATTATACCTACCAAAGAGATTATATTTAATATGTAAGGTATACCTATGAAAAGAGGAAGAAGGCGAGCTACAAGAAAAATTCCTGCTGCTACCATCGTAGCAGCATGTATAAGAGCCGAAATAGGGGTAGGCCCTTCCATGGCATCAGGTAGCCAGATATGAAGGGGAAATTGGGCGGATTTAGCAACTGGGCCGGCAAATAATAGTAAAGCACATAAAGTAACAAATAAAAGATTAACTTCATTATTGTAAATTAAGTTATTCAATATTTTAAACAAATCCCGAAATTCAAAACTTCCTGTTATCCAATACAAACCTAAAATTCCTAATAATAAACCAAAATCCCCGATACGATTAGTTACAAAAGCTTTTTGACAAGCATTCGCCGCACTGGGTCGTGTGAACCAAAAACCTATTAATAAATAAGAACACATTCCAACTAATTCCCAAAAAAAATAAATTTGTATTAAATTCGAACTAGTAACTAATCCCAACATGGACGTATTAGAAAAACTCATATAAGCAAAAAATCGGACATATCCCTGATCATGAGACATATAATTGTCACTATAAATAAGAACCATAATCCCAACACTAGTGATTAATATTGACATAATCGAAGTAAGTGGATCAACCAAGGAGCCAAACTCTAAAGAAAAATCATTATTGATGGTCCAAGACCATACATATTGATATACAGAATTATTATTTATTTGCTGAATAAATAAATGGGCTGAAAAAACCATAACTATACTTAATAAGAAAACACTAGTAAAAGCCCACATACGGCGAAGATTTTTGGTTACCGTTGGAAAAATTATAAGTCCTGTTCCTATTAACATAGGAACTGGAAGTGGAATAAAAGGTATGATCCATGAATATTGATATGTATATTCCATAAAAAAATAAATAAAAAAAAATATCTTAAATTATCTTAATTAATTGTTTCTGATTCACCATTTCTTATTTCTTTTCTTTTGAAAGAGGTCGATTAATAAAAAAAAAATTAAGATATATAAAATAAAACTTAAATAAAATTTTTTAGCTTTAATTATTCGTAATCTTTCGAAACAACTTCAAATATTTCAAATGAAGGAGTTAGGTTTGTTCAAATTATATGAACAAGGTTTGAATTAAAAATAAATATGTATTATGTATTTTTTTTTTTTTAGTAATATTGAATTGTTAATTTTAAGTAAAATTTTATGAAGATAAAAAATTAAAAATTTAATTTTAGGTCTAATTATTACGTATTACAATAATTTATTTATATCTCGAAAGGATAAATAATGACAACAAAAATAGTCTTTTATATGCATGATAAAGCCCATAACTTGACTAATAAAACCTAATTTCCCATAAAACAAAACGTCTTTGTTGCGGTTTAGTTCAGTTATTCCGAATCATTTCATTAAGGAATTTTTTTTATAACTAAATTGATTGTCTTCCATTTCAAAAAAGCTATTTGTAGAAAATACTATGATATTCCCCGCTTTATTTTCCGGAAAATTTATGGAAAATAAAAATAAAGGGGCCCATAAAAGGCTTTTACAAAATTCGTTATTTTGTATACTTTAATAAATTAACTACTAGGTTCATTCAAATTTAAAAATTAAAATTAAGTGTACTCTTTTTTCTTCGAACTTTTCCAATTTAATTTTTAATTAACACATATAGAAAAATTATTAAAATTTTTTTAGTAAGCAGGACGGGCATTGGGTTATTAAACCTTTCGATGTATTTTATTACATGTAAGAATGTAATACGACGAAAATATAAATAAAATACAAAATATTTTGTATTTTATCTACTTCAATATATTATATTTGACATAGTGAATACTTAAGGTAATAAACTATTAAATGAAAAACCCCGTTGTTAGTTAAGTAAAAAAAAAAAAAAGTATACCGAGGATACCCGAAAATTTTAAATAAATAAATAAAAAAAATGATAATTAAGAATAATAAATATTATTAATGTAAACGTTTAAATCCTTAATTTTGAAACAAAATTTTATTGATGAATTTTAATGTTGCCTAAAAAAAAGATTGAATTAACTTCCTCAATCTCGACGATTGAATTAAAATAGGTTATTATTATTTCGAATAAGCCGCTATGGTGAAATCGGTAGACACGCTGCTCTTAGGAAGCAGTGCTAGAGCATCTCGGTTCGAATCCGAGTAGCGGCATGGCATTTTATAAAAGAGTAATGAATTTAATTCCTGTTTTAATTCCTATACTATAATCTATAATTCCTATAATTAATAATTAAAGGAACCCTTATTTTTCTTTTTAATAATTTTTATGATATTTTCAACTTTAGAGCGTATATTAACTCATATATCCTTTTCGATCATTTCAATTGTAATTATAATTCATTTAATAACTTTATTAGTTGATGAAATCGTAGGACTATATGATTCATCCGAAAAGGGAATGATAGCTACTTTTTTTTGCATAACAGGATTATTAGTTACCCGTTGGTTTTTTTTAGGACATTTACCATTAAGCGATTTGTATGAATCATTAATTTTTCTTTCGTGGAGTTTTTTCATTATTCATATGATTCCGTATTTAAAAAAAAAAAAAAACCATTTAAACGCAATAACTGCGCCAAGTGTTATTTTTACCCAAAGTTTTGCGACTTCGGGTCTTTTAACAGAAATGCACCACTCTTCAATATTAGTACCCGCGCTACAATCCCATTGGTTAATGATGCACGTAAGTATGATGGTATTGGGCTATGCAGCTCTTTTGTGTGGATCATTATTATCCCTAGCCCTTCTAGTCATTACATTTCGAAAATTAATAAAGATTTTTAGTAAAAACAATAATTTATTAAATGAGTCATTTTACTTTGCTGAGATTCAATACGCGAATGAAATAAACAATGTCGTACAAAACACTTATGTGATTTCTTCTCAGAATTATTACCGGTATCAATTAATTCAACAATTGGATAATTGGAGTTATCGTATTATTAGTTTAGGTTTTATTTTTTTAACCATCGGTATTCTTTCGGGGGCAGTATGGGCTAATGAAGCATGGGGAGCTTATTGGAATTGGGATCCAAAAGAAACTTGGGCATTTATTACTTGGACCATATTTGCGATTTATTTACATATTCGAACAAATAAAAATTTTGAAAGTGTAAATTCTGCGATTGTGGCCTCAATCGGTTTTCTTATCATTTGGATATGCTATTTTGGCGTTAATCTATTAGGAATAGGATTGCATAGTTATGGTTCGTTTACATTACCATCTAATTGAGTACTTACTTAACTATAGGATAGGATACGTGTAGATCTATGAAAACCTCATGTAAACCATCAAGAACCATTTGAATCATTCTATTTACATTACTTAATTCAAATGGTTCTCGAAAATGTCAACCATATCTAGTTATATAGTTATAATACAATTCCAAATTTTTTATTTAACTTTCAAGCAGAAAAATAAATACTTATTTTTTATTGGATAACAAATGGTTTTAAAAATCACATGATTATTAGAGTTTGCTTTATTGACTAAACCTGTCTAAAAAAAAATTCGATAGAATAGCTTCTACCTTGTCAACTGATAATGCGAAAACGAAATCGGGATAAATACCAATACCTATTACAGGCAAAAGTATAGAAGTCGAAACAAATAACTCTCGCGGACCAGAATCAAAAAAATAAGAGTTTGGGGCATTATTAAAAAGCTTGTATCCGTAGAACATCTGGCGTAACATAGATAATGAATAAATAGGAGTTAATATCATGCCGATTGCCATTATAAAAGTAATGAATATTTTTGTCATTAAAAGATATTTTTGGCTAGTAAGGATTCCAAAAAAAACTATCAATTCGGCAACAAAACCACTCATGCCCGGTAATGCAAGCGAAGCCATTGAAAAGATGCTGAAAGTCGTGAATATTTTTGGAATTGCAATAGCCATTCCACCCATTTCGTCGAGATAAACAAGTCGTATTCTATCATAACTCGTTCCGGCCAAGAAAAAAAGCGCAGCGCCAATAAATCCGTGAGAAATTATTTGTAAAATGGACCCGTTAAGTCCTGTATCACTTAGAGAACCAATTCCTATAATTATGAAACCCATATGCGATACAGAGGAATAAGCTATTCGTTTTTTTAAATTACGCTGACCGAGAGATGTTGAAGCTGCATAAATTATTTGAATTGTGCCTATTATCATCAGCCAAGGAGAAACTATAGAATGGGCGTGGGGTAATAATTCCATATTGATTCGAACCAATCCATACGCTCCCATTTTTAATAAAATTCCGGCTAAAAGCATACAAGTACTATAGTGGGCTTCTCCATGGGTGTCTGGTAACCATGTGTGTAAGGGTATGATCGGTGATTTGACAGCAAAAGCAATAAGAAATCCAATATAGAAGATTATTTCCAGCGCTACAGGATACGATTGATTAGCCAATGTTTCAAAATTTAATGTTGGTTCATTGGAACCATATAACCCAATACCTAGAACTCCCATTAATAAAAAAACAGAACCTCCGGCAGTGTATAAAATAAATTTTGTAGCTGAATACAAACGTTTCCTCCCCCCCCACATGGATAGAAGTAGATAAACTGGAATTAATTCCAACTCCCACATGATAAAAAAAAGTAAAAGGTCTTGAGAAGAAAATGGGCCTATTTGACCGCTATACATTGCTAACATTAGGAAATGGAATAGTCGGGAATCTCGAGTGACGGGCCAAGCCGCTAAAGTAGCTAAAGTTGTGATAAATCCTGTCAGTAAAACCGGTCCTATAGAAATCCCATCTATTCCCAATCGCCAGTAAAAATAAAAAAAATGGATCCAGTTATAATTCTCTGTTAATTGCATTAATGGATCATCCAATTGGAAATGATAACTGAATGCATAAGTTGTTAGAAGGAGTTCCGTTATGCATATAAATATAGTATACCACCTAATTACCTTATTTCCTCTATGCGGAAGAAATAAAATTAAGGAACCCGCGGATATTGGAAAAACTACAATTAGCGTTAACCAAGGAAAATTATTCATGGTAAAAACAAAATAAACTTGGACCAGAAAAACCCGTGCTCGAAATATATATTTTGAGCGCGGGTTTTTGTCGGTAAGGGTAAAAAATCAAATGTATTCGAGTAGGGTTTTCTGGAAAGTATTAATAAGCTAGACCCATACTTCGAGTGGTTTCATTCCATAAATAAACACGAACGCTCAAGAAATCTGTTGGACAGGCGGATTCACATCTCTTACAACCAACACAATCTTCGGTTCTTGGAGCGGAAGCGATTTGCTTAGCCTTACATCCGTCCCAAGGTATCATTTCTAATACATCGGTTGGGCAGGCTCGCACACATTGAGTACACCCTATACACGTATCATAAATCTTTACTGAATGTGACATTGTATCTATAAATTTTTTAACGTCATAAATTTTCGATCTAGTAACTTTGTAAATGAATCATATATTTAGACACCAGATGAATCAATAATTTACCAGAAATTTTGAAGAAATCTACTTCTGCATCGACTCATGCGATATAGCCAAGATACTTTGATTTCTTACATTTTCGAAAACATGTATGGTCATATGTTTAAGGTATAGTGGTTTAATTGAAATTTTTTAATATTCCAATTTATATGATTAATACTACTTATTCAACAAATTCGATTGATTGATACGAATTGATTTTCTGTTACGATAAATTGACGAAATAATAGCCGGTCCAATAGCTGCTTCAGCGGCTGCAATAGCTATAACAAAAATTGAGAAAATATTTCCTTTTAATTGGCGACTATCAAAAAAATCAGAAAATGTTACGAAATTTATATTAACGGCATTCAGTATAAGTTCAAGACACATAAGAGCTCTAACCATATTTCGGCTCGTGATCAATCCATAAATACCGAGAGAAAATAAGTAGGCACTCAAAACAAGTACATATTCGAGCATCATTGACTAACTCCGTATCAATTTTTATTCGTTTCAATATGAACTCAACAACAATGCAAGAGATTCAATTGATTAGAATATAAAGTGCGGAACAAAGGAATATATTGTATTAGTAATAGATTGAATAAAATAATTTATATTTTCGATTTTAGACATAAAAAATGTTAAAATGGAAGAGAAAAACTATAATAACACAGAAGAGAGTTTAATTTGTGTTAATGTTGCGAATTTTATAGATTTATTACTGGCGTGCCACGGCAATTGCACCTATCAAACCAATTAAAAGAATTATTGAAATGAATTCAAATGGCAGAAAAAAATCTGTTGATAAATGAATTCCAATTTGTTGACTATTACTTATCAAATCTTGCTCTATAATCTGATTTGATCTTGTAGTCCAAATAATCCCGTACCATGACGTATCTGTAATAGTAATCATTAGTAAAACAAAAATACTTGTACAAATGGACAAAGTAGCCCCATCTCCAATGGCCCAAAGATTAAACTCTTTGTAATATTCTGAACCATTCATGAACATCACAGCAAATACTATTAAAACATTTATAGCTCCCACGTAAATAAGAAGTTGTGCAGCAGCTACAAAATATGAGTTTAATAGAATATAGAATAAAGATATACAAATAAGAACCAGCCCCAACGAAAAGGCTGAATAAATGGGGTTGGTAAATAATACCACACCTATACCCCCTAGTATAAGACCAGACCCCAGAAATACTAAAAGAAAATCATGTATTGGTCCAGGCAAATCCATTATATGTAAAATAAAAGATAAATAAATAAAAATTTTTTTCATGACCTTATTGAGACCCGACCATAAATTTTTTTTTTATAATTTTTGCGAAATTCCTAATTAAATTCTATTAAATTCTAAGGGATGTGAATAAATGTAGGTACAATTTTTGGGCTCATTTGATTATTTATCGAAAAAAGTAGTTATAATTTTAAATTCTATATTTTCAAACCCCAATATATACAGCTATTTTAATTAATATCTTTTCAATCCAAACTTCGACCCGATTCTTACTAACCAATCCAATAGTTGAAATTTTTTGTTATTGACCAAATAAAATTAAATTAAGGAAACCTTAATTTAAAATTAGATCAAAATGTAGCTTTGGTACCATTAAAGTAATTGGAAAGTATTATTTAATCAAGAGATTTACTTTTTTTAATTTGAGGCGAATTGAAAATTGTTCGAATTGTATAATCCTCAATTACTGACATTGGTAAACGACCCAAAGAAATTTGATTATAATTTAATTCGTGACGATCATAAGTCGAAAGTTCATATTCTTCAGTCATTGATAAACAATTTGTTGGGCAATACTCAACACAATTACCACAAAATATACAGATTCCGAAATCAATACTATAATTAAGTAACCGTTTCTTCCGAATATCTGTTTCCAAGTTCCAATCAACAACGGGTAGATCTATAGGACATACACGAACACATACTTCACAAGCAATACATTTATCGAATTCAAAATGAATTCGACCACGGAAACGTTCCGCGGTTATTAATTTTTCATAAGGATATTGAATAGTTACGGGTAAACGATTTGCGTGTGATAAAGTAATCATGAAACTTTGACCAATGTACCTTGCAGCGCGTACTGTTTGTTGACCATAATTCATGAATCCAGTTACCATAGAAAACATATCGTGAATATATATGAATGGTTTTTTATTTGTTTATTTCTCTTGTTTGAAACAAATTAGGAATATAAAATATTCCTTTACAGCGAAAAAAGTTGAGACGAGGTTGTTAATAATAGATTACCGAGAGAAATAGGTAAAAGAAATTTCCAGCCAAGATTTAATAGTTGGTCCATTCTTAGCCTCGGCAAAGTCCATCTTGTTGTTATAGTAATGAACAATAACAAATAGGTTTTAGCTAATGTAATAAAGATACTAATTGTTGCTCCAAAGATTACACTCGTTTTATTTATTTCAAAAATCTTAGAAACATATATATCCGGAATAGGGATATTCCAACCTCCCAAGTAAAGAACTGTTACAAATAATGAAGAAACTAAGAGGTTTAGATAGGAAGCAACATAAAATAAACCAAATTTGATACCCGAGTATTCGGTTTGATAACCTGCTACTAATTCTTCTTCTGCTTCTGGTAAATCAAAAGGTAATCTCTCACATTCTGCTAGGGAAGAAATGATAAAAATTATAAACCCTATAGGCTGACGCCACAAATTCCACCCCCCAAAACCATATTTTGATTGCGCTTCAACTATATCAATTGTACTTGAACTATTAGATAATTATAGTCGATGATACCATCACTGTTATCATCGCTATTACAGAACCGTACATGAGATTTTCACCTCATACGGCTCCTTGAAGGCCTGAAATAAATTTAAGGACCGAGTAAGTCTTATTTTATCTTGATATGTTTGTAGAACGGATAAGGTCCAATTTTATTGAACGGCTCAAAATTAGACCAATTTAATTCTGTATGTTATAATTATTATTTTTATACAATTATTATATTATTTTTATACAATTATTATTTTAATTATTAAAAAATAAAATAATAAGAAAAAAAAACAACAACGTACTTCTGAATTGATCTCACCCTTTCTTTAATAATTTGAATTCTTCTTTGTTGAGTAATAACTTTATTTGTCAATAAAATACTTCTTGTAACAATAATAAAAAACCCGCCGCTTTCACTTACGAAAAACAATTTCATATTAATTTTCATATTAATTCATGAATTATGATACAAATTATGTAATATGTAATATATGAGTTATGGAAATAAAAAATATATTTTTTTTGTAGTTGAGTTTATTCCCGCCCCCTTTTTTTCGTTCCTATTCTTCTTTCTATTTCTAAGAGAAAGGGGTCTTACAAACTAAAGTAAAGGATTTTTTCGTTTCCAATAGTTACATATTTAATCGGTGGATAGGAGCATATTCTGGATTGGAATCGTGCTTTGGGGAGTACTGCCTAATCATTTCTACCAACTTTAAGCCCCAATAAGTCTTCTTTATTTGGATATTATCTAAAAATTTACTTTTGAATAATTTAAATAATATCCATTTCCATTACTAACCCATTCCATATCTTGGTGTTTCTAACCATCCACTCGTTTTTGTTCAACCCCCCGTTATGATAATACGTGTATGTTAATACATACAAACGCTAGTGAAAACGCAATACGGTTGATCTTTTGAGCCCGCTTCAAGTACGGCTGACCACTCAACCTATTTTTGGGGAAACGGTCTTTTATCTTTATATTTATTTCCGTTTAACTCTTTAATTAACTCTTATACATGGAAAATGAGACTCAATATTTTTACTGCGAATTTATATAGTATATATAAGATATAGGCTGTTTTCTTTCACTCATATAACTATTTGATTTAACTCTTCAATCCAAATAATTAATAAAAAAAAAAAATTAAGATATATAATCAATTCATCTCATCCCTTTCTTCCTAAAAAGGAAGGAATAGATAAAATTTTATGTATATGTATCAACGAATCGCACGTAGAGATATTGATAACACACATAAAGTTAATGGTATTTCATAACTAATGGATTGAGCAGCAGCTCGTAGACCGCCTAAAAAGGAATATTTATTATTTGACCCGTATCCTGACATAAGAAGTCCAATGGGAGCAATACTTGAAATGGCAATCCATAAAAAAATACCGATATTGAGATCCGCTAAAACAAGATGATAACCAAGAGGAACTACTAAATAGCTTACTAAAATCGATATAACTGCTATAGATGGACCGATACTGAATAAACGAGTATCCCCTCTAGATGGAAAAATATTTTCTTTGAAAAGAAGTTTTGTCCCATCTGCTAGAGCTTGAAGAACTCCCAAAGGGCCCGCATATTCAGGTCCAATACGTTGTTGTATTCCTGCGGATATTTCTCTTTCTAACCATACAATTACCAACACGCCTATTGTGATTCCCAATACAAGAGTCAAAATAGGAATAAGTAACCATATAATTCCATAAACCTCTTTTAAAACTTCCAATCTAGAAAAAGAATCGATATCTTGTACTTCTAGTGTATCTAGTGTATCAATTATCATTTCAACGATCAACTTCTCCCATAATGATATCTATACTACCGAGTATTGTCATAATATCAGCCAATTTCATTCTTTTAACTAACTGCGGAAGAATTTGCAAATTGATAAAACCTGGAGGGCGAATTTTCCATCTCCAAGGACAACCACTCCGATCCCCTATCAGAAAAATCCCCAACTCTCCCTTTGGGGCTTCGACTCTCACATAAAGCTCTTGTTTCGGCAATTCAAATGTCGGAGAAGGTTTTTTACTAATAAAGCGATATTCAAAATCATTCCATTCTGGATTCCTTTCTCGATCAAAGTATCGGATTTCTAAATTTTCATAGGGTCCCCCCGGAATTCCTTCCAGAGCCTGTTGAATAATTTTTATGGATTCTATCATTTCGCCAATTCGGACTAAATAACGAGCCAATGAATCTCCTTCTTTTTGCCATTGTACTTCCCAATCAAATTCGTCGTAACACTCATAATGATCAACTTTACGAAGATCCCATTGGATTCCGGACGCTCGCAACATTGGTCCCGATAAACCCCAATTTATTACTTCCTCGCTACCAATAACCCCTACCCCCTCGACTCGTTCTACAAAAATAGGATTTCGTGTAATAAGCTGTTGATATTCAGCAACCCTTGTTAAAAAATAATCGCAGAAATCCAAACATTTATCTATCCAGCCATGAGGTAGGTCGGCTGCTACTCCTCCGATCCGAAAATAATTATGCATCATTCTCATACCAGTGGCAGCTTCGAATAGATCATATACTAATTCCCTTTCTCTGAAAATATAGAAAAAGGGAGTCTGGGCACCAATATCCGCCATAAAAGGACCCAGCCATAACAAATGAGAAGCTATACGGCTCAACTCCAACATAATTATTCGGATATAACTGGCTCTCTTAGGTACTTGAATATTTCCCAACTTTTCCGGTCCATTTACAGTTATTGCTTCTGTGAACATAGTAGCTAAATAATCCCAACGTGTTACATAAGGCAAATATTGGATAGTTGTTCGGTTTTCTGCAATTTTTTCCATCCCTCGGTGTAAATAGCCCAATATTGGTTCACAGTCAATAACATCTTCACCATCTAGAGTAATGATAAGTCGAAGAACACCATGCATTGATGGATGTTGAGGGCCCATATTGACTATCATGAGGTCTTTTCTTGTAACTGGTATATTCATAGTTTTTTCCTTGATTCATTCTTTCATGAATTGCTGAAAACGAAAAAAAGTTCATTAAAATTCAAGATATAATAAATCAAATAATTAAAAACGCCCCCTAAAATTAACGAGTTTTTGACTCCCGAATATCCAAGCGATTAATTAATTCTTTATAACCCATTCTATTTTTCTTTGACAAATAAGACAGCAGTCGTTCACGTTTTCCCAGAAGTTTACGAAGGCCTATCTGAGATAAATAGTCTTTTTTGTGTAATTTTAAATGTGAAGTAAGTCTTCGTATCCTATTCGTGAAACGAAATATTTGAAATTCAACAGATCCTCTGTTTTCTTCTTTTTCTTTTTGTGAAATAACCGAAATGAATGAGTTTTTTACCATAAAATTAAAACCTCCCCTATTTTTTTATTTTAAAATATTTTTTTTTATTGATAGATATCTTTATTGATCAGTAATAATAATGTCACTCGTTTTAATTTAGTCTATACAAGAATCCTAATTTCTTTAACAATTTCGGATTTTATTAAATCAAATGGAATAAATCCTATTTTTATTTTATTTAAAATTATATTTGAACATGTATCATAAAAGTTCGCTTTTTATCCACAAAATATACTTAAAAAGGGACTCCCAGCAACAAATGGCCTTGTAATTGTAATTCGTTGTCGGTGGCAGATAGATATGTATTCCTAACATACTGAAACGACTGCCATTATTGGTATTAAACCAATACCGATTCATAGAAGCTAAATCTTCTAATCGATAATTGGGCCAAAGAAATAACTTTAATTTCATAAGTTTTTTTTTATATCTTGTGTTTTTATCCAAAATTGGGCTGTTTACTTTCTTCCGATTCCCAAACGCTGAATTATTATGCTTATCATCTCTCTTCCTAGAATTTAAACAAATTATAATTCTAAACTCTCTCCGAAGTCTAGGTGATAAAATATTTTCAGGAACAAGTAAATCATAATAATTTTTATCGCTATTTCGAGTCATTTTTTTATTTTTTGTAATGCTTTCATCAAAATTCTTATCAATATATTTTTTTTGTCGATATTTTTTATTTATTTGGTGTTTACTTTTATGAACCAATGAAATACTAATGGTTTGATACACAATAAATTGCCCATCATTTTGCATAGATAGACGGAGTGGTTCAAGAATAAAAATTCCTCTTTTAATCAATTCTGAAATTGTGCGGTTTTTAACCAGAAAATCCATATTCAATTGTCTCCTCCTGATATAGAATAGAGCAAGTTCTCTTGGATTTCTCACTCTAAGCAGGAGACAATATATTTTTATGTTTTCAATTATTTTTTTATCTACAAAATCATTCCCCCATCGAAATTGATAAACCAAAAATTTGTCTTGGGCGAAATCAATTTCCGAGTTTTTATAGTTTTGGTTTATGTCTGAATCAACACCTGTAGAATCTTTTTGAACATCTGTAACAGTAGAATACTCTTCAACATATGTACCCATAGAATCTTCTTCAACATATGTACCTGTAGAATCTTCTTCAATATCTCTTTCTTGGTTTGAAAGAGCGGATTCAAGATTTGCTTGGTCCGCCGTTGGCCTTTTATTTCGTTTTTTTAATTCAAGAAATTTTTTTTCATTCTTAGTATTTTCTTTTATATTAGAATCTAAAAGAAGTAACTTTATTGGTATAACCCACGGTTTATTTTTATAAAAATTATAAAGTATTAATAATTCTGGGAAGAACCAATGCTCAGAATTTGATATGGGACCATTTAGTATTTCTTCATTCATTCCCATCCAATCAAAAAAAATTTCTTGATTGTCTCGATTGCCTGTCTTGCTACGAGAAAAATTGATAATTCGACAATAAAAATATTTTCTATCGATATTTTTTTCCATATCTTTAATAGAATCTTTTACTATATAATTATTGTGGAAATTTGAAAAAACTTTTTGGTTTTTTTTTACGTTTAATGGTGATCCATAAATTGAAGAGTACTTCTTATTTTCAGAATTAATAAATTTATATGCTAACAGATCATATCTATATTGTTTTTGAAAACTCTTCCTTTCATTCAGTAATGAACCCGTTTCAAAATTTTTTAGTTTTTCATAGCGAATTAATTTCGTTTTTTTAGAGGAATCACATAAATCCTTATTTTGAGCCATATAGTGTTCATTGAATCTATTTCTCCATTTTTGTGGGACTAGTCTAGACCAGCTAATCTGAGATATATCATATTGATATTGATAATGATTCTTTAACCAAGTTATCCATTGATTCATTCCAGAATTATTACAATTCTTATGTCTTAATTCAGAATTAAAAAGTTGTTGTGTTCCACCAAAATAATCTTTTATTTCATTTTTAATAAAAAGAGAAGTTCCTTTATATTCAAAGACAGGTTTTAATCTAGATAAGTTAAACAATTGGGTTTGTAAGAGTTTGTAAAATACATAGTCTTGGGGAAAGTAGGATAAGCCACAAAAAGTTGTTGCATTTTCATTACTAATATTCGTATTATAAAGTGACTCTTTTATACTCGAAATAAAGTCAATTAACTTTTCACTTTTATTTTTTTTATCAATTCGTTCTTGATTTCTTTTAATGTATTTATTAAAGTTTTTTTTTGTTGATTTAATAAAAGTTTGTGTATTGATTCTACGAATATTACTAATATATCTACGAATATTAATGATACATAAAAAGATATCTATGTCTATCGTTTCAATGAAAAATTTTATAAAATAATGTGATTTGCGGATTAATCGAATATTTATTCTTTTTAATCTTTGCCAAAGCTTTTTTCGAAATACTTTTTTTTTTTCTTTTTTTATTTTTTGGATTTGATTTAGGATTGTGTTTGTTTTATCAGTTAGATCCTGCATTTTTTTTTCTGTCAATGAATAATTCGTAAAATCTAGGGATTCCTTTTGAATGGCCGAGTCAGTAATGGGCAAATTATTGATTATCGAATCGTTTTTAGTTTGACTCAATTCATCTACTTTTATTTTTTTTATTTTTTCGAAATACTTTTTTTTTATTTCTTTTAATTTTAAAAAGTGAGTACTTTTAAGGATCTGTTTTTTTTGTTCTTTTGAAACTCTTAAAATTATAAAGCATTTCTTTTTAAATTTTCTAATTTTTATTTTGAGTTCTTTAAAAATGGGTTCAAAAAATAATGATAGGTTTGGTTTTCTACCCGAACCAAAAGGTCGGTCAGTTGTCAGTCCAAAAACTGTTAAAAAACAAAAATCATTTTGTGAATCTTTATTTTTCTGTGGATCATTATCAGGAACTCCTAGATTAGATGGGTGCCAAGGTTTCAAACGAAAAGGAAACATTATCTTAATCTGCATACCCTCTTCTAACCAGTTTTTTGGAAATTCGTTTTCGGATAATGGAACTCCGCCATAGGTGCATTTAACATGCATTTCTTTCTTCCAATCCTTGAAATCCCCGGACCATTCGGGAATTTGAAATAATATCATACGGATTATATTTTTAACTATTATCAATGGCGGAAATATAATATATTTTCTAAGAAAAGAGTGGGTTAGTAATAAGCAGCATCTTACTGGTTGACCATGTTCCATAGTATCCCAGGCTTCTGCTATTTCTACACGTGCCAGATCCTTCATATCCTCTTTTTCTTTTTTATCTTTTTTTGTTTCTTTCTCATGTTTTTCTGGCTTTTTTTCTTCCGAAGTTGTGAGTTCTGGGTTTGGCCACATCAAATTTATAAAAATTATTTGTATATTTTCAAAAATATCACATATAGTGTAAAAAACCTCAAAAAAAATCTTTTGGAATCCGTTGAGGACTTCCCCCGCGAAAAGGGGGCTGATCGGCTCTTGGTACATCAATCTACAAGTAACTACTTTACGTCTTTGAGCACGCATAGTTCCTTTGATTATCTCTCGACGAAAATCCGAATTTGTGTTTGAAAAAGTTGTCAAAATCACGGGATTTTCTTTTTGATCACGACTCTTTTTTGTCTTTTTGCTAGTAAAAATGACTACACGTTTGGTGGGTCTTGAACGAATTTCAGGATCCCCTGCCCCAGTTCCCAAGGTTTCGCCGGACTCGTGTTCCAACTCGGTAATTAATCTGTATGACCATCGCGGAACTTTTTTATAAATTTCTTTTATTTCAATAATTTTT